TAGGCATAATGAATATGAGTATAAGGACCTCAAAATAACCTCTTTTCGTCCTATGAACTTTAAGGTGTATGAAGTATCATATTTGACTCTTGGAGCGGAGCGATAGAGACTCCATTTAACGTCAGGTTGATCTAGGCCGGAGGCAGACCTACGTCAAGGTAACCCTTCTTTGAAACACTTTGGTATTGCTCCTGAATCAGAATACAAATAATGAATCAGAGCACATGGAGCCATCTCGTTATCTTCCTGTCAAGAAAAAATATGGTGAACGAGCTGATCTTTCTATCAGTTAATGAAAGAGCCCAATGCAAAAAAAAATGCATGTTGGGTCTTTGAAACAGTTCGAATCATTTCGACAATAATCAGTTTGATCTGTTTTACCGAGAAGGTCTACGGTTCGAGTCCGTATAGCCCTATACTTTTTTGTATAGTTTTCATTTCCTAATTAATGCTTGCTTGTGGCTGGCCGGTTGATTGGTCCATAGAAATGGAATCATTCCCACATGCTCACGGAGATCGATTCCTCGGGGCATGAAAATGAAAACAAGAATTTATTCCAATGGATCCAATCGGATCATTTTCAAATCTCGGATAAACAAAGCCATTCTTCTTCATTAATCTTCGTGTGTGAATGACATACGACTTTTTCCTCTTTTCTTGTCCATGATCAAAGATTTAGTGATACACCTTTGCTTTGGTATACCCAAGTCAATTTATGAAGTCAAAATCATAACATGAGCCTGGCTAAAAACTCCAACCTGACCCAACCAAATCAAATCGAATAGTAAGTCACATGGATCTAGTACCTATTCTTGTTCTTGTATTTGTAAGCCGGAGTTTCAAAAACGAAGTTGGTAAGTTTCATTGTAAAATAGGCTTTTCTTCGTATAACCGGCCTGGCAAAACAAGTAGTTATTTTTCTGTTTCTGTACGATACTTATTTTTTTGTATTCCAATTTACTCCAATCCAATTGCTCATCATTCCAATTCTACCGATGCAGACTTTATGCAAGAAGATTAGGGGCCATTTGAACTTGGATGAGTTAGGAATCCCCCAACTCATCACTTTTTGGTGGAACAACAACCCCAGTTTCAGAGATAATGACTTGGTCCTAATCAATGTTTGCGCCCTCTTCTATTTTAATTTTTATGAGTGGGTCTGTCGAATCGTTCGACAACGCGTGATTCCATTCCATTAGAAGTATCTTCTGTAGATCATTTACAATTCATCCGACTCTACCACTGCACTATGCTCCATTGTGTAGGTTTGTTTCAAAAGAAGCCTTTTTATTGTCACGAAGCCTAACCGTTGGTCTTACTAGATATTATTACATTAACAAGTATTTCGAGTCATTCCAAATCAAGGTCTTTAGTCCTAGAAATTGGTCCGAAATGGAATGCTCTTTCAAGACTTCGAACTCGAATTAAATAATTCGATTGTTTCTGGGGGGTAAGGTCGGGGTAGTACAGGTCCAAAGTCTCTAATTTGGGTATAGGAACTTATATATAAGGGTTCCTCAGAATTCAACGGATTGAATAAAATCAATTAAGTATAAATCTGGGACAAGGAGAGAGAATCTAATTGGTCGATGCATTCTGTTTCTGTATCCGTATCGAATCAATAGAAACAATGATCCTCTATCCAGATCTTAATGAAAAGAATACACGAACGCCAACCGAGTAGAATATACCATAACGAGATGGAAATCCCTAGACATTCTACTACATCTGACTACTGACTATATTCTAAATCACTAAGCAAAAAAAAAGAGAAAAAATGAGCCAGACCTCTTCTTTGATTATATTAATTGAATATTTCCATTTTAACATAACATTTATGTTTAATATTTAATTGAATCTTTCTTTTATTCATTTTATTTATGAATATGAATATTATTTCAATTCATATTATTTAATTGAATATATTCTTTCATTCCCTTTTTATAGAGAATCCGAGGCAAAGTGAAATTGAGAGAATTTTATTTGTATAAGAGCATGATATGTCTACACTATATCGAAATAGAATCGAAGTAAGTGAGATTACGTTGGATAAATCTTGAAACGAGACATGACCCACAGCAAACAAACGAAACTATGTGGTTCGATCAAAATGTTTGTTTCGACTAAGCAGTTATGGATGAATTGACAATTCCGATTCGAATCGACTAATTCGGTATATTCCACATTCATAGGAGTACATCTATGTTTCTGCTTCACGAATATGATATCTTCTGGGCATTTCTAATAATATCAAGTGTTATTCCTATTTTGGCATTTCTAATTTCCGGAGTTTTAGCCCCGATTAGTGAAGGACCAGAGAAGCTCTCTAGTTATGAATCGGGTATAGAACCCATGGGGGATGCTTGGTTACAATTCCGAATCCGTTATTATATGTTTGCTCTAGTTTTTGTTGTTTTTGATGTTGAAACGGTCTTTCTTTATCCATGGGCAATGAGTTTCGATGTATTGGGTGTATCTGTATTTATAGAAGCTTTAATTT